TCTTAGTCCGTTCTTGCCAGATTGGGAGCCTACCTAATATTTATGTTTTATGCTTTTAAAATAAGATTTCCTCCGCTTAATGGATAACCATTTGTTACCAATGGAGAATTTCTTATCATCTTAAATTCAGGTGATTGGATTTACACCAACGGAAACCATAAACTTAATACACAATAGAGGGATATGATAGAGTTTTTTTTTAATAATGAATGGAGTTCCTTTTTCCATCCTATCCCATTCACCGGTACTGATCGTTGATACTGTAAAAGTAGTTTTCTTGCTTTTGTGCCAGCTCATGATCTAAACGAGTCGCACATACACCCTAGTACATGTTCCTCGACGCTGAGGGCACCCCCGAAGAGCGGGGGATTTCGTGACATTTCTGATTGGCTGTCTTGTATTTCTAATAAGTTGTTTAATAGTTGGCATGTTGAATCGTATACATAATATGATGGGTTGGTTTAGATTGATCCTAACCGAATGATGATGAATTACTTCTATTTAATTCTATTTAATAGAATATTAAATTCGAAGATAAAATCTCAAATCACAGATTTGCGCGAAATCCATGTTATTTTCATTGAACTGCTACAAGATCAACAATTCCATAAGCTTGGGCTTCTGTTGCTGACATAAAAATATCTCTTTCCAGATCTTCGGATACAACCCATAAGGGGTTGCCCGTTCTTTGTGCATAAACCCTTGTGAGGGTTTCACGCAGTTTCAGCAGTTCTTCCGCTTCCAGGACAAATTCGCCTACTTGTGCCATATAAAAACCACTAGCAGGTTGATGCATCATTACCCTGATGATATAACAAAATAAAAGCTTCCCCTATCTCGCATGATAAAGCAAAGAGAAAAGAAAGATAAAGAATAGAAAAAAGATAGAATTGAACAACCGTACAGGCATCTTTTGTGCATACGGCTCTACAAGAAAATTGACCCCCCTCCTTTCTATTGAAGAAAGAAAAAAATAGAATCTATCAGACTCAGATCAGATGGGTAAATAATCAAATTGCCATCCTTCCTTTCGGAGGAGTTAAAAAATACTATGATGGCTCCGTTGCTTTATATGTTTCTTTTTTCTTTTTTTGTCTGTGATTCAGCAATCCCAAAGTTTCTTTTTAATCCGATCAAATAAGGAAAAAATCTTTTTTTTTTTTTCGTACTCTTTCATAACATAAATATTGTTAAGAACTCTCCGGCATGAAAACAAAAAAGTTTGTGACGCTAAACTGAACTCCCGATAGATAAGAGAAAATCGGAAATACCCCTTATCTCATACTACTCTCTCGATACAGAATCTAATGTTTTGAAAAAAAAAAACAATACAAAAATTTCTCATATCGAATTCGAAGTGCCATGCTATTATTACTTAGTATTCATATGGCGAAGGCATAGTCTTCTTTTTTCTCTCAAATAAAAACCTCATTGGCGCCAAGCGTGAGGGAATGCTATACGTTTGGTAATTTCTCCTCCGACCAGGATAAAAGATGCCATTGAAGCGGCTAATCCTACGCATACTGTATGGATCTCTGGTAGCACAATTTGCATAGTATCATAAAGGGCAATCCCAGGTATTACCCAGCCCCCAGGAGAGTTTATAAACAAATGCATCTCTTTGGCATCATCCTCCATACTGAGAAATACCAGAAGACCAATAAGTTGATTCGAAAGCTCGCTAGTAATCCCTTGGCTTAAAAAAAGTAATCTTTCTCGATAAAGTCGGTTGATTAGGGTAAAATTGTATCCCTTAGGAACCGTACATGCGTCTTTTGATGCATACGGTTCAAAAAAATTGTGAATCAATGTATAGATTCCAGCCCTCTTTCTTTTTTTCTAGAAAGGTTCTTTCTTACTTCTAACGAAAGGGCTTTTCTTCGATTTTTCAATAAAGACGAGTTTTGACTCCTTTTTTATATTTTCGATTTTCCATTATAAAATTATAAGTTATAAGAAAGGGTCATTAAACTTATCGAATTAACTTCTCATTGATGTATTCTTTCATCGAGATTTAATTCAAACCGCGATGGTATTTTCTTGTTCCTGAATGGGTCTGTTTCATCTTTTTAGGTTTATGCTCTACTCCGGGTAAAGATCCGCCCGATTTGGATTTGTACATATAGGACAAATGCTCCCATTACCATTTCTTTTTGTATTTCTTTTTTTTTTTTTTCAATTCATTTTATACAAGTATTTATTAGAGTTGAGATAACTTTGCTTGACAATTAGGATCTCTTTACAAAGAAAAAATATGAATAGCAATCATAGATATCTTACCAATCCAATTGGGTTTTTTCTAAACGGAGCCTGGATACTTCATTTTTTTAGTCCAACCAAGCCAACCATAAATTATTCTAATTGATAATAGTAATATGAATCCCCTCAAAAATGGATCTAATTGCACTTCACGCTCCAAATTTTTGATGATTCAATTTATCTTTCTTGGGCGAAACGGGGGATATCTCGATCGGAGGAGAGAACGGGGAAATACCATGTG